ATAATGAAATTCTTGATTAGATCTTCTCATAGGAACAATCTATTTTATTTGATTGATGGATCCAACAACCAAACCTATTTTTTTTTAATGAATTAAAAAAGAGAGTGGTTTTATTCGAAGCGCTTCGTGATTTTCAACCAATTATGTGCTTCAATATAATTACCTGGAGTAAGCGCTATAGCTTGTTTCCAATACTCAGCAGCTTGATCGGACCAAGCTTCCGCAATTTCAGAATCACCCTGTAGAATGGCCTGTTCTCCCCGGTCGGAATAGGTGGTTCCTTCCCTTAGAACCGTACTTGAGAGTTTCCTATCTCATACGGCTCAAAAATAGATTCTTTTTGTGTCCTATCTTAATCTACCCTATGCTAACTGAATTAGATTTCTCATAAACCTATCCCATTTTTTCTTGGGTTAACCAGAAGAAGTTAATTACATAAGTTTCAAACCCTAATTTTGATCAATAATCAGAATCAGTTTGATCTTTTCTCCCACCTTCAGAAGAATGAAGCATAGGTATCCCCACAATATCGTTAGAATTTTCTGAAAGGTAACTATCTCGGTTTCATATATGGAATTCATATAGAATCTTTGAAAAAGACTTTTTTCCATAAGAAAAAAGAACTTACTATCTTTGGGATCTGATGCTACACCGCTGCTCAATACCTTAGTGGATCGACTCTATTACATAAGTTGATTCCTAACTTTTGTCCCATATCATGACATAAGTAAGCAGTTCTTAACTGTATCGACTCAATAGCTCGCTAATTGATCTTTACGGTGCTTTCTCTATCAATTTGATCCTTTATCCATAGAATATAGTATATAGGCTGCACTCATTTTTTTTTCTTCCTATTTTGGTTCTCGTGAAGTCTCTTTCCTTGCTACAGCTGATAAAAATCGTTGCTTTGGACGATGCATTATGTAGAAAGCCTATTTTTTCTAGTATTTACTAGCCAATTTGATCTTTGCTTTTTTTCCTTATTTCTATAGTGGAGATAGTCGCACGTAATGACAGATCACGGCCATATTATTAAAAGCTTGTGGTAAGAATGGGTTTCGTTCTAGTGCCCGGAAATAATATTCCAAAGCCTTTGTATGCTCTCCATTGCTTGTGTGTATAAGGCCTATGTTATAGAGTATATAACTTCGATCATAGGGATCAATTTCTGGTCGCGTAGCTTCATAATAATTCTGTAAAGCTTCCGCATAATTTCCTTCGGATTGAGCCAACATCCGTTACGGTCGTTCATTCTATTCAAAAAATCTCCGTTCCAGAACCGTACATGAGATTTTCATCTCATACGGCTCCTCCCTTCTGCGCATAGTACTAAGGGGAATAATCCATAGAATAAAAATTGAACTATTCTCATCTCATTATGAACTGAAAGGAACTAGTATTTTTACAAGAAATCTCTAGCCAGCCTTCCCGCAAGAGGTTTTTTCTTAACACCAATCATATTAGTGTTAGATATAAATGGTAACTCCAACAATTTCTTTGTTCTCAACGCCTTCTATTTCCAGGAATTAGTCACTTCAACGATCTTTGATGGTTATACGGGTATCCAAAGTACAAACGAGATGGATGTTTGTTGTCCCAACCATTCTTGTTAGTCCCGATACCGATAAGGAAAGGGGGAATTTATAACAAAGTTTTTGTGTTGTTGATTCCTAGGTGTAGTGCTTTTTCCCTTATGCCGTCTATTGGTACTAATGTAGTGTAGGATTGACCCGCAATACAGAACCCATAGGTGTAACCTTTCGCTCAATACTCAAATCAACAATTGAAACATCTGAGGCTGCATCAATCGAGGATACACGATAGAAGGAATTGTTCTATCTCCAAACTTCACCTTCACCGAGCGTAGGTTTATTTCAAGAATTTCGTTCTTTCTATACCGAACCGCGTCTCTTTCTCGTAAGACTGAGGTGAGGGCTAAAAAAACAAGAAAAAAGAATCAAATCGCACCATCTCTGTAATAGGTAAATGCCTTTTTTTCTCCTGAAGTTGTCGGAATTATTCGTAATAAGATATTGGCTACAATTGAAGAGGTCTTATCAATAAAATTTCCATTTATATGAGATCTAGGCATAATTAGCAATCCATTCTAGAATTCTTTTCATTACCCCTGGGGAAAATGATCCCACAAACAAAGCAAAGGAATTATACAGTACGAAATAACATAAAAACAGACTAATTTTATTCTAATAAATAGATATTAAATAGATATGGGCTTTCCACTTAAATTGTCCCCTTTTGTTTGGGAAAGATATGAGATATTGGAATCAGATTGATTTCATTCCCATTTTTGTAGTATACCAATGAGCGGAACTATTACTATTTCATCTAAGTTAAATAACCAAGGACTTTTTTTACTACAGATTCTGATAACTCGAGAAGTTTTGATTTGGTTATGATCCAAAGAGAAAAAAGAATGGAATAATCATTCCATGAAAAAATAGAGTAGAGTAACCATACCTTCTGTTTGCATAACGTGTAT